CTTTTACTTTCTGAATTACTTATCCAATTACGACTACGACATAAGATAAGTGGAATGTGAAATTATTGAGTAGTCTACTTCCCTTCGAATAATGAATTCCTCTCGAGGAATACCTTGAAACTCATAAGGAATTTACTTGTCGATACTATCTATCGTTCCATTCGATCTTTTAGGTCTCTACTTCACCTCGATGGTTATGCCACGATGTCCTTTGAAGCATATATGCGATAGATAGACTCCTGTAACCATGCTGCTGTTTGCTTACTTGAACAAAATCTCTCTAAAAGAAATGAAATGGCAAATTTGACGAAAAAAGTCTTTTTTTTTTTTCACGAGGTACAACTAGCAATTCCCGTTTATCTGTTAGAGAATCGACCATGGATCAATTCCCCTTTTATTTGGAAGTATTGAATGCATCCAAAATTCTAAGCTTCATGTTACTCCTCCCAAGATACATGTCAGAGCCAAGGGCACCCCCGTCGGATTGAATGGGATGACAGTTTCTCAGTCCGAATCTGTAAAATGATAATTTCGATCAAATCACACATCGCAGTATACTAGGCCTTCTAATTCCTTAAGGGGTTTATCTAAAAGATTCGCGATATAACTAGGAAGACGTTTCAAATACCACACATGAGTCACTGGACATGCGAGCTTGATGTATCCCATTTGATATCTTCGTATCCGAGAATCAATAAATTCGACTCCACATTGTTCACAAAATTTGGGGTCTTCTTTTTCAGCGCCAATTACTCGATAATTTCCACAAGCGCAAATTCCACTTTTTATAGGTCCAAAGATTCTTTCACAAAATAATCCATCTTTTTCCGGTTTATTGGTTTTGTAATGAAAAGTATAGGGTTTTGTGACCTCTCCAACTATCTCTCCATTAGGTAGGATTTTGTTGGCCCAAGCACTTATTTGTTGAGGAGAAACTGATCCAATTTGAAGTTGTTGATGTTTATACCGGTCGATCATAGAAGAAAAATTCGGATTCATTCCGATCAAGCTTCCTTCCTATTAATCTGGAAGTTCTTCTCAGATACAAGGAAATGATTCAGTTCCAAAGCCAAAGATCGTAATTCGCGAACGAGCAATCGAAAAGATTCTGGAGCATCCTCGGGGGTAGGTATTGTTCCTCCAATGATTGTAGTACCAAGTACTTCCTGACGAGCTCTAATATGATCAGATTTATAAGTAAGCATCTCTTGTAAAATATGAGCAACACCAAACCCTTCGAGAGCCCAAACTTCCATTTCTCCTACGCGCTGTCCGCCCTGTTTGGCCCTTCCTCTAAGAGGTTGTTGTGTAACAAGTGCGTAATGTCCACTGGAACGACCGTGGATTTTATCGTCAACTTGATGAATTAATTTCAGGATATAGGACTTTCCTATTAGAACAGGCTGTTCAAAAGGATCTCCCGTTCTTCCATCAAATATTCTGCTTTTTCCGGGATATTCGGGTTCAAATACCCATGGATTTGCTGTTTGCTTACTGGCTTCATATAATTCAGAAAACACTAGTTTTCTCGAAGCCTCTTGCTCATATCTCTCATCAAAAGGTGCTATTCTATAATGTCTGTCTAGCAGGTCCCCCGCTAACCCGAGCGAGCATTCAAATATTTGTCCCACATTCATTCGTGAAGGTACTCCTAATGGGTTGAAAACCATATCAACCGGCGTTCCATCTTGCAAATAAGGCATATCTTGTCTAGATAAAATTTTGGAAATGATACCTTTATTCCCGTGTCTTCCAGCTACTTTATCACCCACTTTGATTTCACGTTTCTGTGAAATATATACACGAATCGTTTCTGGATTATAGCTGGAACCTCCCTTTTTCTGGATCCATCTCACATCAATAACTCGACCCCTTCCGCCTATAGGTAGTTTTAGACAAGTTTCTTTTGCAGTGGATACCTGAATCCCAAGTATGGCTCGTAATAATCTATCTTCCGGGGCATACGATGATTCGTTAGCTGTCTGAGGGGTTAATTTACCTACTAAAATATCGCCTGTTTCTACCCAAGATCCCAGCGCCACAATTCCATTTCTGTCTAAATTGCGGAGTAAATGAGCTTCCAAATGCGGTATTTCATGAGTAATTCTTTCAGGACCCTGGCTTGTCACATGAGTCTGAATTTCATATTTACGGATGTGAAAAGAAGTATAAATATCTTCATATACCAGACGTTCGCTAATGAGTACCGCGTCCTCAAAATTGTAACCTTCCCATGGCATATAAGCTACTAATACGTTTTTTCCTAAAGCGAGTTCGCCACCAACTGTAGCCGCACCATCCGCTAAAATTTGTCCTTTTTTAATGCATTTCCCCCGCCGAACCTGAGGATTTTGATGCATACAAGTATTTTTGTTCGAACGTTGATACATAACCAATGGAATGCTTATAGTGTCTCCATGACCTGATAAAACGATCTTATGAGTATCGGTATGAATAATCTTTCCCTCGCATTCGGCTATAGCTGAAACCCCCGAATCCAGAGCCGCTTGTCGTTCCAATCCAGTCCCAACAATGCACTTCTCGGACCGGGAAAGCGGAACTGCTTGACGCTGCATATTCGAACTCATTAAAGCCCGATTCGCATCATTATGCTCGATAAACGGAATCAGGGAAGCTCCAATAGAAAAATATTGGAAGGGAAAAATACTTCGAAGATGAATCTGTTCCCATGCAATAGTCAGGAATTCTTGACGGTATCGGGCGGGAACAATCTGTTCTTCCTGAATACCACCTCGATTCAAAGCCAAAGAATTTCCTGTCGCTACCGTATAATATTCATCTCTACTTGGTGATAAAAAAACCATCTTTGTCTCTTTTGATCTCTGATATACTTCATAAAACGGACTCTCTATAGACCCCCAATGACCAATCCTGGCATGAATAGCTAAGGATCCAATAAGTCCAACATTGATTCCTTCGGACGTGTCAATTGGGCAAATCCGTCCATAGTGACTAGGATGGATATCTCGTATTCGAAAACTAGCAGTTCGCCCTGTCAATCCTCCAGGACCCAAATAACTCAATTTTCGCCCATGAACGATTTGCGTCAATGGATTAGTTCGATCCAAAACTTGAGATAAAGGGTGTAGGCCGAAAAACGATTCATAAGTGGTTGTTAATGAAGTTGAACTGACCAAATTTTGAGGAGTCAGTATCAATTTATGCCTGATTGCTCCACATATAGTTCCTCGAACTGCATTTTCTAAACGAACAAGAGCCAAGCCGAATTGATCCTGTAACAGATCTGCTACAGAACGAATACGTTTATTTTTCAAGTGATTCATATCGTCAAGTGTACCCATTCCAAATTTCATTCCGATCAAATGATCCGCGGCAGCCAATACATCTCGTGGTAACAAAAATGTATTGCTCTGAGGTATATCAAGATTTAATCTCCGGTTCATATTTCGTCGTCCAATCCTTCCTAATTCACATCTTTGTTGAAAAAATTTCTTTTGTAATTCTTTACATAAGGATTCAGAAAATACCGGATCTCCACCTACACAAGCAAATTGTTGATAAAATTCCAAAATGGCATTTTCTTTTGACCCAATCTTTTTTTTCTCCCTATCATTCAGAAAAGACAAGAAAATTTCGGGGTAGCAAACATTATCTAGAATTTCTCTTAGATTCGAACCCATAGCTGATGATAAAACTAGAATAGATATTTTTTGTTTCCTACTCACACGGGCCCATATCCTTGATTTTCTATCGATTTCTAATTCTGATCTTCCTCCCCAATCTGATATTATGGTACTGGTATAAACAGAAATTCCGTTATGGTCCAATTCTGAACGGTAGTAAATACCGGGGCTTTGCAATATTTGATTGATTACAATTCTGTATATTCCATTTACTATAAAGGTTCCCAGGGAATTCATTAGAGGAATGTTTCCAATAAATATGGTTTGTTCTTGCATATCTCTACCGGTTTTCCAAATTAATCCCGCGGGTACATATAATTCCGAGGAATATGTGAGTGATTCATATACAGCATCTCTTTCTTTTATCAAGGGTTCTACCAATTGATATCTTTCCACAAATAATTGAAATTCAATTTCTTGGTCTGTATCTTCAATTTTTGGAAACTTATGAAATTCTTCCATCAAGCCCTGATCAATGAACCTACAAAATCCCTCAAATTGGATCTGACTAAATCCAGGTATTGTGAACATTCCCTCATTTCCATCCCGGGGCATCTTAAGTTTCCTGTTTATCGAAAAAAGAAATCCCATTCATTATGAATTATTGGCTCACCCTTCATCGATCCAAACCATATGGATCGATCTAGCAATGATGGAATATATATTCCGTTTACTGAATTACATGAAATTTTATCCAACTCCATATACCTATATTTCATACGTCGGAAAGGAAACAGAGGAATAAAGAAAAGAGAATTTTCCACTAAAATTCGAATTTGCGGACAAATCAAAATGGAAATTAATTGCCGATAAAACATTCCTAGGAAAAAAATATGTCACTTAGACTTATGGAGTCTTGTATAGAATGTACAAATTGATCTAATTTCTATCTATTTAATATGATATTAGAATCAGATTGAGTACTATAAAAAAAATAGGTTAAGAATTTCATCTGTTCTCTATGCATGAGATAAAGATAGAATTGTGGGGACCCATATAGAGGAAACTTTTTTTTAATACGTAAAAAAAAAATGAAATGGAAAAATCAAACACGATGATTCCCTATTAGGGGTAGGTAGATAACATAAAGGACTGACTAGGTAAGAATTTCTTTTGTGTAAGAATTTCCGTTTTGGGGTTTACATAGACACATAATTGTTATTATAATGGAAATGGAAAAGAATTGATGCTGATGATTACTCGTATATCAATTTTATTTTCTTAAAGAAAGGAAACACAATTTTAGATTCAAATCCAAAAATTCCTATGGAATGCAAAGTCCAGACTTAATGGTTCCAACTTGCCCTGAATTTTCCATCCCGTGGCTCAAAATTTTTTCTCGTTCAATATAGAAAAGATTTAAGTGTTATGTGTTTTGTTTTGAGATACTATCCAATCAATCAAAGGGGATAATATTCAACAGATACAATAAAAAAGAGGGAGAGGATCCCTTTTTGTTTTAGAAAGGGAAGGGAATAAGTACAATGAGATTCAAGATGAAAATCAAATAAAAACAAACGAACCAAAACAAACAATTCAGTAATCCCACAAAAAATAATAATAGAAATAGACTAGTTCTATTATTTTGTATTGTTTTGGCGGCATGGCCGAGTGGTAAGGCGGGGGACTGCAAATCCTTTTTCCCCAGTTCAAATCCGGGTGTCGCCTGATCAAAAAATACTTTGACTCCCTTATCCTGCTCTGATGCTAGAAATCGATGAAATCTTGCCCCACATCGCCAAACGGAGACAAAGGCCCGGGCCTGCTGTGTTGATACTTGATTTTAAGATAAGGATCCGTATCGTAGGTTCCATCAAGGGGAACTTGAATTTCTTGTTTCTAGGATTCACAAGATATATATGGAAAAGACTGCCAAACCTTCCTAATTACCTTACTACCCCACTACACTGGGGTAGTGTCTACTGAACTGAGTCTTAAATTAGGTTGGCTAAGCTGACGGGGAATCCATTTAAGAGTTGTGGAAAGGACTGAAGATACTTTGTATCCAGCGGACTCACGAGAGTCTCTGAGAGGGGAGCGCTCAAGCAATCTTTTTGATAACCTCTCACAAAGAATAAAATAAGGTGTCTTTAGATTCTTTCACATAAAGACAGTAAAGTAAGGCTTAGATGAAAAAGGAAATAGAGGTATGTGATAGATAGTTATCTATTTTGATAGTCAATTTTTATATATTTTGCTTTTTTTTTTTTTGAAAGACAACAAAATAAAAATAGGTCTTACTATTCCCTCCCGTATGTTCCATTAATAACATTTCTTTAATACTTTCAACTATGTATCGTACCGTACTTACTTTTGCTTACTACTTCCCGATTCTACCAGGAACTATATACCTATAATAGAAAAGAAATAAATATATATATATAGTAATATAGTATTTTTTTGCGAGTGGATTAATTGGATTGGTTCATCAATAGCATTAGGTCAGAATCGATTTTTGACTCTGCACCATTGATTCCACTATGATTAGTGATCAATAATAGAATAATTCCTTCATATTCATAGAGATCGAGATCGGGGGCATAATGCATATGGATATTGTAAGTCTTGCTTGGGCTGCTTTAATGGTAGTCTTTACATTTTCCCTTTCACTCGTAGTATGGGGAAGAAGTGGACTCTAGGGTACTGTTGAGTAATCAAACTGGATTAATTGGTTAATAGATCGTTTTACGAAATGTTTTCAAATTCAAAAAAGAAACGTCTCCGTTTCGAAATTCTACTGTAATAGAGTAATGTATGAATATTAAAATACAATAATATATGAATAATAAGCTTTCGACCAAACAATTAATGATTCCCGTAGTTGTATTTCAAAATTCAAAAGGGATGCCCAGGATGGGGAAATTTTTCCAACTGAATTCCTCCTAAATATTCGATTTAGACGAACCGGCTCTTACCAGAATTATTTATGGCTATTACAATGAGAAACAACCAATCCCTATTTTTTCTTCATTTATTTCCCCCCTCTTCTTCACCGTTCAAAAAGAAAATCGTTCTGCTATTACATCGATGTTTAAGCATGAAAAATCAGTGGGGTCTGCTCTTCCCTTTCCAAATCTAACTAAGTCATTGATTGATCCATTAACAGGCGATCCACGGAGTTTTCTGGTGACTTGAATGCTAAAAAAAAAAAAAAAAAAGATTTCTTGGTTTTGTTTTATTTTATAGAATATATGATCATAATATGTTTCCTCCATCGATTCTTTCGATCGATCCCGAGATCCAATTCACTCCTATTGAAAATAATACGAAACCCCCGAATTAGATAGAATGGAAAAAGAAAAGTTGACCTTCAATTATTTCGGATTGATCTAAATCCATACAAATGGATATGGCGAATAAATAAAATCGGGGTGCTATTTACATGTAAATAGACTATATCTACATACATATTGTAGATTGATCTACATCAAGTCTACATATGTTACAACTTTCTACACTAATAGATAGTGTGGTAGAAGGGTTCATATAGTTCTTTCTACCAGACTATCTATTCTAACTGCTGATTCCAGCCCACTCATTTTATTTAAGACTTGGGATTTGACTCCCTTTCATTTCTTCAATCATTGATAAGAACTGATAAGTCAAGTTTCATTCAAATTAATCATTTTGACTGACTGTTTTTACGTAGATGATAAGTAAAAAGGCAGTCGGAACTAGAATGAACAGTGCAGTAGCAATAAATGCGAGAATATTTACTTCCATATAATCTCATTGTTTTTTTTTTTTTTTTTTTTTTTGCTTCGCAATAACTCGGGATCTAATCCCATAGAGATGATCAATTTTACTCCTAGAAATTCAATGGCATGAATTGCATCTTAATGATACTGAATCGGATCAATATTATGAATAACAATATCTGATCTATTAAATCGATTCATCGTCGCGAATTGAATAGTATAACATAGGAAGATCTTTTATCCATACCGAATCAAAATGGGAATTCTTCGTTGGATCAAGAATCCCATTGAATTTATCGTCCTTTTCTACTCTTTTTTTTTTTATAATAAATTTCATTGATCAAGAGCAGTCGAAGAAAATCTTGAATATGGCGAGACCGCAGCTTGTGACAATCTGCACATGCCTCTCCCCTATCAATCGGTACTAGTTGAAGTAATTGAAATTCCCGTATTTGTACGAAGAAATAAAGATCCTCCCTCGGGAATTAGATCTTGTCTTTCTCAGGTAAAAGGAAAAGACGAATTGCTGGATTCATTGGATGTTAGTTCGGGACTGACGGGGCTCGAACCCGCAGCTTCCGCCTTGACAGGGCGGTGCTCTGACCAATTGAACTACAATCCCTGGTAGGTGTACGGCATTCTTATTCTTAGAATTTCATTCGAAACACTCCATTTAGAATCGCCATGTTGTAACATGGACATGAATAATATACGGAATTATATCCATATGAATATGGACTATATTCATTTTTCAACGAAAAGGGGACTTTTTTTTTTTTACTTCTTTGCATAAACTCCTGATACTTACATATTAGGAATCTAGATTGTTAGAAAGATCAGAGCATGTAGGAACAAATGAATAAAAATAGAGCATAAAATCAACTTTTGATTCATTTTTATTCAATTAGCATTTATGGAGGACAGATTGGTTATATCATCCTCATAGAGTGGCGAATTATTGGGCCGAGCTGGATTTGAACCAGCGTAGACATATCGCCAACGAATTTACAGTCCGTCCCCATTAACCGCTCGGGCATCGACCCAGGAAGAATCAACTCTAGACTTATTTTATTGATAATCCACGATCAACTTACTTTCGTAGTACCCTACCCCCAGGGGAATTCGAATCCCCGCTGCCTCCTTGAAAGAGAGATGTCCTAAACCACTAGACGATAGGGGCACACCTGCCCAATCGCCAGGATACTATCATCATAGTATGAATAGTTTTTTGGAATTGTCAATATAATGTCATTTGATGACTAGATCCGACAAATCTTTTTTCTTTCATGATTTCATCAAATTTTTAGAGTAAAGGGTTCGGGAATGAACCATCCAATCATATATATAACGAAGGATAGAATTCTTCCGTTCAGAGTACGAGTTGAATCCCTTCATCATTTGATGAAATTTATTGGATCTATGTAGAATTGATACATGCAGCAATTAAGTGAATCTCGTTCTGATGGTTTAGTAAAAGCAAATAAAGCAAGTAGAATCAACTTTGAAACAATTCACTGCGTTGTATTGATATTGATCAAATATCAATAATAATTTTGATTAGACTTCCCGGGTAAATCAAATGCATTTCATTGTTCCTCAATGAGCTTCTACGCATACATGTATATATGTACATATAGTACATATATAGGTACATGCAGTAAACTCATAATGGATAATCCATTTTTTGAATGAAATGGGCCCTTTTAACTCAGTGGTAGAGTAACGCCATGGTAAGGCGTAAGTCATCGGTTCAAATCCGATAAGGGGCTTTTCCATGAAATTCAAGTCTTAATCCTCATTTTTTAGTGTAGAGCAGATATATTCTTTTTTTGTAAGAAAAAGAAAGGGTAATCACTTGTATAATAACTTATAGTTAGAAAGTTGAACATTTGTTCATTATATTAATAAGTAATTGTACTTATTTATTGGGTAGTCTACCCTGCCGTGACATATTAGTACTCTCCATGTTTTATTATTCATATTTTTTGGTCTTGGACATATATATTTTCGATACCCAATCCCAATTATGAATCGATAAATCAAACTATTCCTACTTCTTATATTGTTCCAACCAACTCCACCATAAAAATAATAAATCAAGAAAAAAGTAAGTGGACCTGACCCATTGAATCATAGCTGTATCAGTTATTCTGATATTCAAATTCGATATAGATGAAATTTGAGAAGCGGACCTTTGTTTTATTTCCTTGGCTTAGACCACACAAGAATTTGTCGATATTTCCGATGGAATCTTCTTATTACTGGACGCTCCGCTCCGTAGGAATAAATCGCTATTCCTTTCCGACACAGAGAAAGATTTATTTTGAATCAAAAGGGGAATCCCTTTTTCAATATCTTTCTTTGATTCCAGAATCAGATATTTTTGTTATGCCAATACAATAGAGAACGAATATGAAAATGGCTTTCATTTCTAGTCTCCCCTTATTTAATATTTAAGGACAGGGACAAAAAACTGGGGAATTTTCTTTTTTTTTTTTTTTTTGTTTTTTAGGGGGCCTTCCCCTATCCTTATCTTAAATCTGAAAATATATACTCTGGAATTTTAGATTTATCCGAAGGCAATATAACGAAATAGAACAAAGAAGACAAAAAAAGAATAATAAAAAAAAAAAAAAA